TCATTCTTCATCGAATCATATGAATGGATCTAGCAATGATGGAATTTTTATTCTGTTTACTGAATCACATGAAATTTTACCCAACTACATATATGTATTATGTATATAATGTATGAAATACGTATGAACGGAGGAATAAAGAGAATTTTCTACTCAAATTGGAATTTGCAACAGATACAAATGAAAAGGAATTGATAAATGCCACTTAGACTTATGCCGTTTTGTTATAGAATAAAAAAAAAGAAAAAGCGATTCGATTCCATTTCTACCATTATTATGATATTACATATTTCAATCCCACTGGATATCAGAAAAAGAAATGTATTCGGGATTTGATCTATTCGCTAAGATTAAGTTAAAGACAGAATAATCATAAAAATTATAGAGTTTATTTTTTTTAGCACTTAACCCTTTTTCATGGATTCCATTGTTCAAAAAAAGATTTGCAGAGAAGGAATATATTTTTACCAATTTTTAGTAAAATTCATCGAATATAATTGAAGTGCGTAAGAATAAGAAGGGTTCCATTTTGCAGATATCCATATATGTGTCTCCTCCTTTATAGCAGATCTATTCGGAGCTACGTAGGTCGTGCTTTATCCAAATTTCTATTTTATATTCAATCTAGTCAACGAAAAATGGACGCACAGTAATTTCCTCCTAATTCCCTATAGTCAACAGAAAAATGGACGCACAGTAATTTCCTCCTAATTCCCTATAGGCATCATATAGATAAGATACCCCTGGATATCGGTGTGATAATTTCTCTTCTAGGGTTTACATAGACTCATAATTGCTATTATAATTGAAATTGAGAAGGATTTTTTATGGAAAAATCAATACTGATTAGTTATGTATCCATTTTTTATTTTCTTATGTCATTACGGAAACCCAATTTGAGATTCAAATCCAAGAATCGTTCATGAATTCACAGCCAGATAGTATACAATCAATCCAATCCAAAAAAGTAAAGTAAGGATTTCTTTTAGTTTAGAAATTGGGAAAGGTATTAAGTAAAAAGGAATTCAAGATGCAATTATATACAAAAAGGGGGAGATAGTTTCATCTATTTTGTATCGTTTTGGCGGCATGGCCGAGTGGTAAGGCGGGGGACTGCAAATCCTTTTTCCCCAGTTCAAATCCGGGTGTCGCCTGATCAACAAAAGACTCAAAATTCCTTATACTGAATACCGATATAACTCGACGAATTCTTCCCCAGCAGGGGGTATGATCCTTGTTTGATTCTAAGCAATCTGTAGGGGGCTGGCTGTAAATCCTTGTGTCTAGGATTCAATAAAAGAAAGATTAGAGTAGTGGAAGGGAATCGGTACGTCTTGATAGCCCTTTTACGTTTACGATTGTTTCAAAGACAAGAGGGTAAGGATTAGATCAAATGGCAAATCGAGGTATGTGATGGGTAGCAATCTGTCTTGATTCAAAATTTTTATGCCTTTTTCTTATTTTGCTTATAAAGGAAAAAAAAGAAACACTAGGTAGGATTATCCTACATGTTCTATTAGTAACATTCCCTCAAGACTTCTAAGGGTGTCACTTCCTGTTGTTATTTTGCTTGGGCTTAATGTTTCCAGATTCTACTAGAAATCATATAAGAACTTATTCGTGGAATCAATGGATTAGTTCATCAATAGTGTTGGTCCAGAACAGAACCCCCCCTTTTTTTTGACTCTGCACCATTGATTCCCCTATTATTAGTGAGCAATAAAGGAATAATTCCTTCATATTCATAGAGGTAGGGGACAACAATTCACATGGATATAGTAAGTCTCGCGTGGGCTGCTTTAATGGTAGTCTTTACATTTTCCCTTTCACTTGTAGTATGGGGAAGAAGTGGACTCTAAGGGTACTACGAAATTTAGTTAGCGTTTTTAACTATCTAATGAAATTCGTATTATTCATTTGAAATTCGTATTATTCATTTAATATTTTGGATTCTGGTGGAGTAATATATTAGATAAATAATACCTTTTCCATAAAAATCAAAGAGATATTTGACCGATTCCCATCGCATGTTCGTATTTCGAAAGTAAGAGGAATATAGATGATAGTCAATTTCTTCACAGATATTATTTTAGATTGATCTATATCATAACACTACTCAAAGAAATAGTATGGTAGAAAAAAATAGATGACTCTTTCTACCATACTATTTCTTTTTCTACCATACTAGTATTCATAGAATACTGTTGATTCTAGTCCGCTCATTTAATTTCTTCAATCATTGATAAGAACTACGAAGTCAAGTTACATTCAAATTTAATTATTTTGACTGACTGTTTTTACATATATAATAAGTAAAAAAGCAGTAGGAACTAGAATGAACAGTGCAGTAGCAATAAATGCAAGAATATTTACTTCCATAATCTCATCTTTCGCTTTTTTTTTTTACTTTGCATGCAATAACTCGGGATTTAATCCCATAGAGCCCCATAGAGATAATAAATCTTTCGCCTGTAAATTCAATGGGATGAATTAAATTTCAATGAATGATATTGAATCGGCTCAATATCATGAATAACATCAAATTGGTTCATCATCGAGAATTTTATAGTATAACAGAGAAAGATCTTTTATCCATACCGAATCCAACATTTTATTTCTAATCCAATCAAAAGTTCCTTTCTTTTGCATTTTTTTATTTATTTCTATTATTAATATCCTATTTATTTGAATTAGTACTGCTGGGACGCATATATCAAAAGTTCAGTGTGCAATTTGCATGAGATAATTTGATCCTTGTCCCCCTTTTCATCTCTCCTTTTCTATGATATGAAAAGAGAGATGAATTGAGTATTTATTGGGTCCGCCGGGACTGACGGGAATCCAATCAAAAGTTCCTTTCTTTTGCATTTTTTTATTTATTTCTATTATTAATATCCTATTTATTTGAATTAGTACTGCTGGGACGCATATATCAAAAGTTCAGTGTGCAATTTGCATGAGATAATTTGATCCTTGTCCCCCTTTTCATCTCTCCTTTTCTATGATATGAAAAGAGAGATGAATTGAGTATTTATTGGGTCCGCCGGGACTGACGGGGCTCGAACCCGCAGCTTCCGCCTTGACAGGGCGGTGCTCTGACCAATTGAACTACAATCCCAAGGAAATTAAGGTGTATAGAATATATATTTGTATGATCTCCATTAATCACTCTGTTGTAGCCGGGACGCAGGTGATATATTGATCACCCATAGGTTAAGTGACATGGATTAATAGTAATCCTTTTGTTATTGCCAAATCAATCCATCTTTCAATGATAAATAATAATCTTTTGTTCTTTACTCTTTTCCTTAGACTTTATACTTACAGATCCTGATATGAATCTAGATTCTTAAGAAGATTCTAATTTTTGATAACAAATAAATCAAAATAGGGGTATATCAGAAAGTTTTCTTTTTCTTCTGTATCACAAGCATTTCTGGAAAACAGATAGGTTATATAATTTTAATTTCATCTTGGATCAGCGAATTATTGGGCCGAGCTGGATTTGAACCAGCGTAGACATATTGCCAACGAATTTACAGTCCGTCCCCATTAACCGCTCGGGCATCGACCCCGGACAAAGAAATTATCGACCTGACCTATTGATAATCCATGATCAACTTCCTTTCGTAGTACCCTACCCCCAGGGGAAGTCGAATCCCCGCTGCCTCCTTGAAAGAGAGATGTCCTGAACCACTAGACGATGGGGGCATGCTTGCCCGACCGCCATCATACTATGCTCATAGTATGAGCAGTTTTTTGAAATTGTCAATATAATGTAATGGTATGACTAGATCTGACGGATTTTTCCGTCTTCATGATATCAATCAAGTGAATTTCGTTCTGATGGGTAGTCAACTCAAAAGTAATTAGGTCGAGTCTTGAAACAATGCATTGCTATTTATCAAATGCAATATCAATAAACCCATTTTTTTACCTATATTTTACCTATACTCGTCACTAGTTAAATCAAAATTATCGGGCCACTAGCAGCTACTATGAATCTATTGCATGTACTTATATATACAATATGTTATTATGTAATGTACATAGATATATCTTATCCACACACATTCATGAATTGAATTCATAAATCAAAGAGGCCCTTTTAACTCAACGGTAGAGTAACGCCATGGTAAGGCGTAAGTCATCGGTTCAAATCCGATAAGGGGCTTTCGGTTTTTTCATAAAACGCCAGTCTTAGTATTTATATTTGAGCGAAGAATAGAAATATGATTTTCTTTGTAATAAAAAAAAGTAAGCAACTCTATCATTTAATTATAATAAGTTATAATTCTAATGAATTATGTTATAGAATTAAGTCCTATCTTGAATTACCAAATATTCCTATTTTATATTATATTATGCCAATCTAATCAGATTAGAATAAAAAAAGTAAGTGGACCTGACCCATCGAATGATCACTATATCCACTATTCTGATAGTAAAATGCAATAGAGATTCAATTGGAACAGCGGGTCTTTTTTATTTGATTTATTTGGACTCCGCAAGAATTTGTCGATATTTCTGAGTAAATCTTTTTATTCCTATAAAATAAAATTTATATATCTACCAGATCGTGGCTTTATATACTAAATATTTCCATATCGACGCATCCAATATTTTTGTTCCAACAATGTGATGGAGAATGGATGAGAAAAAGATACTTTTATTTTAAATCTCCTAATATTTCATTAAATTATAAGGTAAAGGAAACAAATAGGAAATTCTCCTTTTAATATAAAAATAAAGTAAAGTAGTAAAATATAGGCTATTATACTAGTATAAAAAAAGTAAGTGGACCTGACCCATCGAATGATCACTATATCCACTATTCTGATAGTAAAATGCAATAGAGATTCAATTGGAACAGCGGGTCTTTTTTATTTGATTTATTTGGACTCCGCAAGAATTTGTCGATATTTCTGAGTAAATCTTTTTATTCCTATAAAATAAAATTTATATATCTACCAGATCGTGGCTTTATATACTAAATATTT